AAGTGAATCGTATTCCATGAATATGATATCTATCTAATGTCATATATTCCATATATGACAAAGGTAAAATGTTGGAGTATTTCTATCGATCGATCATATAGGCCTGAGTGAAACATCAAATTGCTTCAATTTTCATTATCCAGAGGATACCTTAATATATATCAAAAAATGTAAAATCAAACCTATTTCTCGATTCAATAGAAGTCAATAGAAGTTTGAATATATGGTACCCAAATAAGGAAAGGATAGGTCAAAAGCAGGTCTGATTACGCCTATTCCTAATCCTAAATAGAATGAATACCAGGGCGTAGGGATCCATATGTCAACATAGTATCTATTTCCATACACTTGAATGACCCCTTCTCATAATAAGAATGTACAGAACCCTATTCCGGTCTGGTCCGGTATGGAATGAAGTTCTAATCTGATGATCAAGTCGATTCCATGATTATAAATTCATAACCCTACTAGCCCGTTATTCCCATTTTGGGCGGCACAAATCTACTAATGATTTGATTTCAGTTAGTAAGAGGGATCTTGAACTAAGAAATAGACCTAATAAAGGGGGATATCATAAGCAATTGCAAAAAAGTGTACTTCAGTTTGTCCCAAGATGTCTTTTTTCTCTGGTCCCTCCGGATCCAGAAAAGTGTTGAACACTCCTATATATTGGCTTGGATCTACTATTTTTACGGAATCAGGGATGTGAATATCGTAAACAGTTATACGTGCAGGACCTTTGACTTGAATGGATGCCCTGTTAGTCTCTCTCCTTTCTATCTCACTTTCTTTGAAAAATGAACGGGTTAGCGTGAGCTTAATCCATGTCGAAGGGGAATGGATTCCGTGAAAGATAGGATGAGTAATATAGAAAACTATTTATAATGCTCCTCCAAGGATTGACGTTTGCGGTTCACCATACGCGAATACACACCGGGATCAAACCGCTCTAACCTCGTCCATTCTTCGTTAACCCTTTCAGGAGAGTGCTCTAAGCTCGTCCATTCCGGGTTCACTTTATTAGGAGAAGGATTGACATTGACATCTTTATTCTCCCCCTCGTTCTCATTCGCATTCATATCCTTATTCTCCCCCTCGTTCTCATTCGCATTCACATCCTTATTATCATCTTCATACTTAGAATCTCCTTCCTCCTCATTCTCATCCTGAGAATCTCCGTCAAACTGATCCTTATCATCCTCATCCTGAGAATTCTCTTCCAACTCAGCGTTCTCAGGATGAGAATACCCACCATTTCCATCTCTCTTTTTATCTGTGTTCTGATTTCTCCTCATATCCTTATTCTCACCGTCATTTTCATGTTTTGGTGAAAATGCAGCTAGAATTGGTGAGAAGAAATCTAGAATTGGTGAAAAGAAAAATAAAAATACAGCTATTATAAACTAGGAATTATGATTCGCTTTCGTGCTTTGGTGAATTGTCCGAAGTTCTTTCTATGCAAAGAGTAACTAAGTTATATTTTCATTTTTTCATTTGTGACCTATCATAAAACGGATTTTATGATAGGTCACAAATAGGAACGCAGCTACTAAGATCCAACAGGCCAAGGATACTCTTTAATTGGTACCCACATACTGAAAAACCACTGCCTCATAAGGTTATCCTCTACCTTCTGAAAATCAGATTTTGATTTTCTTTTTTCCATATTTTCCGAAAGATAGAAATCCAAAATTGGATGCTCTCCCTCGCCTCGGATAAAAAGTGAAGAATAAAATATTCCAATAAAGAATCAATGTCACTGGGCGATAATAATTAACAGAAACGCCCAAGAATTGTCTCAGCAATTCTTCAAATAACCAAAACCCGACAATAAGAAAGTAACAGCAGAGGATGGCAAGAATTACGAGTATGAAACCTGAGGGTTTATTCATTTTTTGAAATTGGAGTTTTTATTTCTAAATTGTTATAAGATTCTGTTTCCTTCAATTTTGTGACTATTTTTCTATGTTCTGTTGGATTCCGATTTTTGTTCTTCATTACAGATTTTGGATCCTTATTTTGAGATCTTACATCTCTCGCGAAAGTCCGAGTAGGCAGGCAAAAATTGGAAAATGAAAATATCCAATTTTTGCCTACTTGAACCATTTATCACTTACTTAGATCACTTCAATACCCCGATTACTTACCAAAAATATCCCTTAAATAGATACTTAAGGGAATTTACCCAATGCTTGCAGAACGGTTCCCAGAACCGGCCGAAGTTGTCCCGAAAAAGGACACATAATATAAAGAACGTATATGCTGGGATTGACCAATACAAATTATACTCAACCGGTATTTGAAAAATGTATTTGAGGACAAATTCCAGCACGAAGTATCCTATCAATATAAGTATGCAGATGCAAATCACCAAACCCGGCGGGCATTCTATGATTTGCACCCACATACTGTAAAGCCAAATTTTGATAAGGTTGAAAATCTTTACAAGGTTATTCCATTCCTCCTTTTATAAATTTGGATAAGATTTTATAAGAATAAGATTCTTTTTCTTTCACTTTGTAGGCGCAAATTCTACCAATTTGTGACCTACCATCAAACAGATTTGATGATAAGCCACAAATTCGTTCCCACTATGATGAATCCCGAATTTATTTATGGCCAACCATTTGCGGTATATATGGTATGACCGACAACAAGTGACTAGTATTTCTTTGCCCTTTTTGATTTTTGGCTTTGGTTTTTTTGATTCTTTCCAATTTTTATTTTCTCCATATTTTCCGAAAGATTGCAATCCACATTTGGATGCTTTCCTTTGGATAAAAAGTCCATAATAAAATATGGAAATATAGAATCATTGTTACTGGGCGATAATAATTAACAGAAGCGCCCAAGAATTGTCTCAGCAATTCTTCAAATAGCCAAAAACCTACAAGAACAAAGTAACCGCATAGGAAAATGATAACCAATATAATGAAATCGGATCTCATATTCTTTTCTCCCAATTTGTAATTAATTAATAATCTGTTAGGTTAGATCACAGATGGTTCTTTTTATAGGATAACTATGTCCTTTAGCACGAGGTCTGAATTTTTTAACAATAGTACTCCTATTGACTTCGGCTTTACTAATATATGAATCCACTTCATTCAAACCCATATTATGATTAGCATTTGCTGCTCCAGAAGAAACTAATTTAAGGATAGGATAAGATTCCTCTCTCTTATTCTTAAACAAGCCCCCGAGAGGGCTTAGTTGATCATGATTTATGTTTTCTCTTTCTTTTCCTTTTTGTTTGTTTCGAGAAAGATATTGTCCGATTCTCTTTCTATGGATTCTTTTCCGATCGAGATGTATGAATCCATGGATTTATGTGTCTACATAGATCCTGTTCATGAATTAACGAAAATGTGCAAAAGTTCTACTTGCCTCTGCCATTTTATGAATCCGTTCCTTTTTGCGTATAGCCTTGCCACGCTTTTTGAAAGCAGCATCTCTTAATTCTGCACTTAATTGTGAAGCCATACTTGTACCCAAACGCTTTCGGGATGCTGCTAATAACCAACGAATGCCAAGTAATGATCCTTTTGAAAATGGTATTTCAAGAGGAACTCTATAAATCTTTCCCTTTTCTCCTCTTTTTTTTTTTATTATTAACTTGGGAGTTGCTCTAAGTAGTGCTTTACGGAAAACAGGTATTGGATTTTTTTTTGTATTTTTTTTAATATATATTCCGGCTCGATAGAAAATTTGATAAGCCAATGATTTTTTTCCGTGTTTCATCATACGGTTAACCAACATGTTAACGAATCGACTACGACAAAGTGGATCATATTTTGAAGTTTTTTTTTTTGCAATATCTCGACGTGACATGAGCGTGAAAGAGGTTCAAGAATCCGTTTTCTTTTTATAAGGGCTAAAAACGAATCAATTTTTTTTTTTTTGCTTTTTGACCCCATATTGTAGGGTGGATCTCGAAAGATACGAAAGATCTCCCTCCAAGCCGTACATACGACTTTCATCGAATACGGCTTTCCACAGAATTCTATATGTATCTATGAGATCGAGTATGGAATTCTATTTACTCACTTGAAATTGAGTATCCGTTTCCCTCCTTTTCGTGTTAGGATTGGAAATCCTGTATTTTACATATCCATACGATGGAATCCTTAGGTTTCCGAAATAGTTGAATGTCAAAAGAAGTGCTTCGAATCATTGCTATTTTACTTGGACCTGTTCTGAAAAAGTCGAAGTATTTTGAATTGTTTGTTGACACGCACAAAGTAAGGGAAAACCTCTGAAATGATTTCCATATGAGACCTTGGACATATAATAGTTTCGAATTGAATCTCTTTAGAAAGAAGATCCTTTGTCTTATGGTAGCCTGCTCCAGTCCCCTTACGAAACTTTCGTTATTGGGTTAGCCATACACTTCACATGTTTCTAGCGATTCACATGGCATCATCAAATGATACAAGTCTTGGATAAGAATCTACAACGCACTAGAACGCCCTTTTTGACGATTCTTGACTCCGACAGAATCTAGGGTTCCTCGAACAATGTGATATTTCACACCGGGTAAATCTTTAACCCTTCCTCCTCTTACTAATACTGCAGAATGTTGTTGTAAATTATGGCCAATACCAGGTATATAAGCAGTGATTTCCAATCTAGAGGTTAATCGTACTCTCGCAACTTTACGTAAGGCAGAGTTGGGTTTTTTGGGGTTGATAGTGGAAAAGTTGACAGATAAGTCACCCTGGCTGTCACTCTACAGAACCGTACATGAGATTTTTACCTCATACGGCTCCTCGTTCAATTCTTTCGAAGTAATTAGATCCTTTTCTTCGTTCGAAGTCCTTTCAATAACCTATTTGTATTTAATGGTTTATCATCCTAATAATGCTAATGGAATGCTCAGAATCTTCAGAATCTTCAGGAGTCTCTTTATCAGTCTCCTTTTTATCAGCATCTCATGTCAATTCAACTTCAAGGCCCCCATTTGCATTTTATTTTATTTTCTCCGCATTCTCCGAAAGATGGCAATCCACATTTGGATGCTTTCCTTTGGATAAAAAATAAATAATAAAATATTCCCATAAAGAATCAATGTAACTGGGCGGTAATAATTAACAGAAGCGCCCAAAAATTGTCTTAGCAATTCTTCAAATAGCCAAAAACCCACAATAAGAGAGTAAACACATAGACCAATTACAACGAAGATCAAGAAACTGGATTCCATTTCACTCCTTAGCAAGTATACTAACAATTCTATTTTGATGAAATTTGAACTAGTTTGAATTCCTCATTTTTGTTAAAGGAAAAAGAATCTAAGAGTTTTTGATTTTTTCTTTATATTTATTTTTTTTGTATTCTTTAATTGAATATTATCTTTACTTTATAATATAAAAATGAATCCATTTGGATATATCATTTGGAATGCAATTTGGATTATTGATGCTTTGTCACATTGCTTTTTTATTATGTGATTCATAGACCATACATATTGGAATTCTATATTGTATTGTTGTTATTTTGTTCTTTCTTTCTATCATCCTTCCCATCAACACAGCCCAAAATTCTTATAAAATTATTTATAAAATAGCTCCTCCAAGCACTGTCGTTTAAAGTCCACGACCCAAGTATATATACTTGGGTATTTTTCTAACCGGCTCCATCGTTGGTTAGCTATTTCAGGAGCGTGCTCGAAAGGATTGGAATTTTCATGAGGAGGAGGAGGAGGATTCACAGGCTTATTCTCCCCCTCGTTCTCATTCGCATTCACATCTTTATTGTCCCTTTCATTTTCGTTCGCATTCACATCTTTATTCTCCCACTCGTTTTCGTTTGCATTCTCACCCTTATTCTCCCCCTCTTTTTTATTTGCATTCTCACCCTTATTATCCCCCTCGTTTTCATTCGCATTCCCATCCTTATTATAATCTTCATTATTAGAATCTCCTTCCAACTCATCCTCCTCATTCTCATCCTTATCCTCTCGGATGGTAATCGTGAGATTTTGAGAAACTAATTCGACAAGGTCTTCTAGTTTCTCATTGTTTTCGGATTCTTCAGCCTTTTTTCGTTCTTCATCTTGCTGATTGGATATTTTTTTGTTTCTAAGAATTTCATAAGGATCAATAGAAACCATATTCTCATCTTTTGGATCCCAAGTGCCCTGATCAATCAAGAAATCCAATCGATCTAAACTTTCCATTTTTATATGAAATTCACAATGTTGACAAATATATTTATTATTTTTCGCATATTTTTTATAAATAGGTGTTTCACAATTATCGCAAGAAGCCCATAAATGTTCGAATGGTGAAAATACATCTCTAATTGGTGAAAATACAGCTACCATTTGGTTTTCGTCCGTCGTCATATTTGTGATCTCCTATTTTGTATGAAAATTGGTTTTATAAAGACTTTTCATATCATATTCAAATGAGAGGCCCTCCCTTGATTGCCCTCTCTTGATATACGTCAACGAAAATAAGGCCAGACCAGATAATAGTGTGTCTTAATTAACTGAATTTATGAAGTATCTTTCTATTTGATTGATATTTTTCTATAAAGTCCAGTGATGCAAAAAATGCGGTTCCGATTCAAAGAAAAAAATGCAATGATTTTTGGAAAGAAATCCATTGAAGCTATGAGTTTTCAGGCTCATTACTTCAATGAATACTAATGGGATTTTCATGTCTAATTCGAACTTATTTTTTCCATATTTTTGCAAAGATAGAAATCCAAAATTGGATTCCATTTTTACTACGATAAACTTCTAATTTGGAAATTCATAATTCCAAATTTGGAAAGGTGCTACTAAATCTTATCAGTGTCCATGAATGAGAAATCATAGATCGAACTGCCGAAAAAAAAAAGATAAATGATCCAATTTGTCTACATACGAAATAATACATCCCCAAAAAGAAAATTGGGTTTGGCTTGGATATATTGTTTGTATTAATGGATTTGTAAATATTGGCATTTTTTTTGTTTCGATTCTTTGATATTTGTTTGCCTGAATTAGTACAATTGAACCATTTAGCACCTACTTAGATCACTTACCAAAATATCCCTTAAATAAATATCGAAACGAATCGAAATACCGCAGATTCAAAAGACAACATTATATATATTCTATTTATACAAATGGTATTTGTCAATACCTAATGAATCTTTGGAATCGATATTAGTCCATTTCAAAATCAATAGAAAAGGATTCAATACACAACTCGTAATTCCAGAAATTCATACAAATCAAAAACATTATTGGAGTCCTTCCTTACCAACTTGATTTTGTTGCACCCGGTAACAAACATGCATGAACCATTTTCCTAAGTATGCGCCCAGATAGTCCAAAATCTCGATAGTTAGCTCTAGGTCTTCCAGTAAAAAGACAACGTCTATGAAGACGTGTAGGTGCACTATTACGGGGTGGGGATTGCAGTTTTCTCTGAATTTCCCTTGTTTCTTTTATACTGAGGGATGAAACTTTGATTTTGTTTTTTAAGGATCGACGAATCAAACGATATTTTT